TATCCTTTTTTTCCTTTTCTGAACCTTTGTTTTGAGAAAAAAGGATTTGGCTCAGGATTGCCCATTTTTATTAATTCCGGGGTTTCTCTGAATTTGAAAGTTATCACTTAGTAGGTTTCCATACCAAGGCTCAATCCAATTAAGTCCGTAGCGTCTACCGATTTCGCCATATCCCCCTTCCTTTTGTTTTGAGATTAGGATCTTATTATGATATCATTCCTTTTTTCTTTCATTTATACTGGAATCCTTGAATTTATTAGATAGCGATTACTATCTCGAAAAAAGTATTTTCTTTGTTACCTATAGGAAACCCTTATTTGATCCAATCAAATTGGATTTTATCATTTCTGTATCGGCAATTCAATATAGATTGATATATACCCCATATATCTTCCTCTTCCTGCCATTTCTCCCATGCAATTTGGCATATTTCAACGGACGATTCTTCTTTTTTTTTTCTTAACTTCCCCTTTTACGAATGAAAGCCGAGGAATGTCTAATTAGTTATAACTAATTAACTAATTCAAATTCGAAAGAAATATAGAATTAGAAATATATAGGATATAAAATATAGAAGTGTAACAAAAAGAATTTCAAATGTCGTGTGAATTCAAAATCCAAAATCAAAAAGAAAATTTGACTATCGAATCGAATAATATTCGAATTTAGAAGTGTGATAAAGAAATCGAAATTCTATATCGCTACATAAATCGTTCTGTTCTATAATATTCAATATTTATTGGAAATTATAGAGAAATTATAGATTCTATTCTTTTCTATATTTCTAGAGACACTATAGTGTATTGAATTCCTATGCATAGAAAATTTCTATTATTATTATGTGGGCCCGCTTAGCTCAGAGGTTAGAGCATCGCATTTGTAATGCGATGGTCATCGGTTCGATTCCGATAGCCGGCCTTTTCCTATTTTTCATTTTTTTATTCCATTTTTGAAAAATTGATAATCTCCCTTTGAAATCCAAGAATAGTGAAAAAGTGTTTTACCCCTTTTTCAAAATCCATGAAATTCTTATCTTAATAGGAACTCCCAACTATGTCAGGAAAGGATCTTTTATATATATTATTCTAATATCTAATAATAGAAATAGAAAGTTTGAATATTTATCTCATTCTTCTTTATAGTACAAGTACACTACTTCAGCAAACTTCGCTTCATTTAGTTCAGTTTTAGTTTAGGTTTATTCTGTAAAATCCAATTTTCAAAAAAAAAAAAGAATGAAATGAATTCTAAATAAGGAGTCTTTATGTCGCGTTACCGAGGACCTCGTTTCAAAAAAATACGCCGCCTGGGGGCTTTACCAGGACTAACTAATAAAAGTCCTAAAGCTGGAAGTGATCTTAGAAAGCAACCGCGCTCCGGGAAAAAATCTGGATATAGTATTCGCCTAGAAGAAAAACAAAAATTGCGGTTTCATTATGGTCTTACAGAACGACAATTACTTAAATACGTTCGTATCGCCAGAAAAGCCAAGGGGGCAACAGGTCCAGTTTTACTACAATTACTTGAAATGCGTTTGGATAACATCCTTTTTCGATTGGGTATGGCTTCGACTATTCCCGCAGCCCGCCAATTAGTTAACCATAGACATATTTTAGTGAATGGGCGTATAGTAGATATACCAAGTTATCGCTGCAAACCCCGAGATATTATTACGGCGAAGGATGAACAAAAATCCAGAACTCTGATTCAAAATTTTCTCAACTCTTCCCCTCATGAGAAAGTGCCAAAGCATTTGACCCTTCAACCATTCCAATATAAAGGATTAGTCAATCAAATAATAGATAGAAAATGGGTCGGTTTGGAAATAGATGAAACCATAGTCATAGAATATTATTCTCGTCAGACTAAACCCTAAACTCAAATAAAATAGCAAGGGTTCGGGCAATTTTCTTCCCTTTCATCAAATTAAATTAACCTAAGGTTAAGTAAGAAAAATACGGGTTTAATTCCGATTTTATCCCATTTATGTATCATAGACCGAGGGGCTATTTTCATATTCTTTCCGGTATTCTTCCTAGTTTATGGGTCACGGCAATTCGGAATAGAGAATCTATATCAATGAAAGGTCTAACTGGTGGAATAAAGGTCTCCATTGCTATTTGATCCGGTGTTGTTAATAAAATGGGTCTATTAAGTGAAGGTACGGAAAGAGAGGGATTCGAACCCTCGGTAAACAAAAGCCTACATAGCAGTTCCAATGCTACGCCTTGAACCACTCGGCCATCTCTCCTACATAATGATTAGGAACCAAAAACCGAGTGAATAGCGAGTTCTTCATATTCGATTCTAGATTATTGGATAGGTACGACCAATCCATTTTAACTATTTTAACTATATATTACAAATCAAAATAGAAAATTTTTCATCAAAGTAAAGAAAGATCTTTCTTTCGAGGCTCCAAGATAACGAGAAAATTCTTTTCTTAGGAAATTTTTTTTTGAATTTTATTAAAAAGGGGGATTCATGTTTGCAAAAATGA